ATTAAATATATAATTGAATCAATATGAAATTTCTATTTGAGTTTTTGAGTTAACTTCTAGTTATCTAGTTAGAAGTTATCGAAGGTCCGCCCCCCCCTCTAAGTAAAGGATAAAAAGAAATACAAATGAAAAAAAAATGCATTACGGATAATTGCAATCCAGACCATACATAATCAATGAGACATTCTTCTGTTGTGATTCATAAAAGAAAGGTGGAAGCTAAAGATGAAAAAAGAAGAATCGACCCTTCGAGTATTCCCGATGAGATGAAAAAAATGAGAGTAAGAGAGGCATGTTTTGTAGTATCTATCCTATCCATCTATATTGAATTGTGTATACAGAAATGCTACAATCATTTCGGATCGGATCAAATGTGGGTCTACGATAGAGATTCAAGAAAATAGGCAAGAAATTCAAACAACAAGAAAGACCTTTTTCTATAATATAGAAATCGTTATCTAATTCTAATGAATTCGACAATTTCAGCATAAAAAAGGGGGATATGGCGAAATTGGTAGACGCTACGGACTTAATTGGATTGAGCCTTGGTATGGAAACCTACTAAGTGACAACTTTCAAATTCAGAGAAACCCTGGAATTAAAAATGGGCAATCCTGAGCCAAATCCTATTTTTTTACCAAAACCAACAACAAGGATTTAGAAAGCTAGAATAAAAAAAAAAGGATAGGTGCAGAGACTCAACGGAAGCTGTTCTAACAAATGGGGTTGATCGCGCTGCCTAATCCTTCTTTCGAAACTCTAGAAAGAGAAAGGATGAAAGATAAACAAACGTATATATATACGTACTGAATACTCTCTCAAATGATTAATCATTTGAGATTAATGACGGCGCGAATCTCTATTTTTTTATATGACAAATGAAAGAATTGTTGTGAATCAATTCTGAGTTGAAGAAAGAATCGAATGTTGATTGATTAAATCACTTACCCCACAGTCTGATAAATCTAATCAAGAACTGATTAATCGGACGAGAATAAAGAGAGAGTCCCATTCTACATGTCAATAGCGGCAACAATGAAATTTCTAGTAAGAGGAAAATCCGTCGACTTTAGAAATCGTGAGGGTTCAAGTCCCTCTATCCCCAACACCTTTTCATTCCTTAACTATTTATCTTATTCTTTTTGGTTTGGTATCGGTTCAAAATTCGTTATGTTTCTTATTCATTCTATTCTTTGAGAAAGGTATGCAAGCGAATATTCTTTTTTCTATTAACACAAATCTAATCTAGTGTTGTATACGAGATACGTGCAAAAGAACATCTTTTAGTTTTAGCAAGGAATTCCCATTTGAATGATTCACAATCTGTAATATCATTACTTGTACTAAAACTTACAAAGTATTTTCTTTTTTGAAAATCCAAGAAAGAATGCGGCCGGGGTAAGACTTTTTTTTAATACCCTTTTAATCTTTTTAATTGACATAGAACAAAGTTATCTACTAAAATCATGATGATGCCTAAGTAATGGTCGGGATAGCTCAGCTGGTAGAGCAGAGGACTGAAAATCCTCGTGTCACCAGTTCAAATCTGGTTCCTGGCACACGATTAATTTGTATGAGTACACATTAATTGATATAAATCGACATACATAATAATTAATTAGATATTCATCATTAATAGTCTAAATCATGATACATATTTTCTAGTTATAGCGGAGTCAAGTTTATATATCTATAGTAGATCGAGAGTCTAAAAAGTATGCCTATGTAAAATCTAAAAATTAGATTCTCTTTGCTCCTCTTTTTCATTTGTTTTGCTCATACTCTGTCTCCTTAAAAAAAAATGTTACTACTTCATACATAACATATATGAAATATAACTATTTGAAAGGTTCAATTAGGTAGTTGAAAGACCCGTCTAGTCTCAATAGGGGGGGGAATAGACAAGATTGATCTTAGATAGAGTATAAATACAATCGGATCGCCTTTCATTTCTTGTTATTTCCTTTTTTCTAGTCTATTTCTATTCATTTTCTCCTACGTGACCCTCTAGAGCGCGTGTAAGTTATGTGCGCGGTACAAAGTTCATAATGCGGAACCCTTTAAATTCATCCTATCGTCTTTGGCTCAACTGCTCCAAAATAAAAAGAAATAATTATTTCCAAAATCAAATTAGGAATGGCTAATAACTGCCTAATTCTATTGTCTTTTTTAGCACATACATACTACGAATGAGACTGCAATTCCTCTGTTTGATTTAGAAGAGAACAGACAAATACTCCTCGAAGATCTGGAGGTAGAGAAATGAAGATTGGTTTCTTATCATTCAATGAGCATCTTGTAGTTCATAAAAATTAGGGGCAATATAATCCTTCCGTAAGGGCCACCCTATCCAACTTTCAGGCATTAAGATACGTTTCAGTCGTGGATGATTATTATAACAGATTCCCAGCATATCATAAGACTCTCGTTCTTGAAAATCCGAACTTTTCCAAACCCAGAAAACAGACGGAATTCTAGGATTATTCCTTGGAGCAAATAC